AGTTTTATACAATCTTTCTCTATTACTCTATTATTTTTTTTTTTTTCCTTAATTTGATTTCGTTTGATTAGAGTGAAAGTGAAACTCCTTAAAAACCCCCGCTTTCTTTAAAATATCCTGAACCGTTTCTGTAGGTTGAGCACCTTTCTCAAGGAAATATAGAATAGCAGGAACATTTAAATAAGTTTGATTCTTTATCGGATCATAAAAACCCACTTTCCGAAGATCGCGCCCTTCTCTTCGGGACCGAACATCAATTGCAACGATTCGATAGACGGCTCATTGGGATAGATCTAAAAAAAGAACCCCCCCTAGAAACGTATAGGAAGTTTTCTCCTCGTACGGCTCGTTAAAAATGATTCTAAGTTCTACCTAATGTATAGGATTACATACAATCACAAATGGGTCTATAAAATGGTTAAATAAATTAGATTTTGATTTAAATCCCCCCTTTTTAGTCTTACTTCTTTAAAAAAAATCATTTGTACTCATAACTCAAGTTAGATAACTCTCAAGTGGCTCAAAGGAAAATATTTAAGCATTTCATTTATTGAGTGGTCTTTAAACCCCCTTTTTGTTTCTTTCGTTTCAAATCTATTTGCATTTTTATTATGATCCGATTATGGAAACAATGGAAAAGATCTTTTCTTGTTTTGGGATCCTTTAATCTTTGTTTTAAATCATTAGGTTTCGACATAACTTCGGTGATTCTTAATCCTTTCAAAATGGCAGCAACATACCTTTTTTTGCGATTGATTTCTAGTAAAGAATCATAGAAAGGGTTGATTCTTATGCGATACACTTTGTATGGAAAGATTTTTTTTTCAATTCCAAGAAATTGTATTTTAGATTGGGAACGTAAAACCTTTTCGATTTCTCTATCAACGATATACTTACGAAGTTGTTCCAATTTATTGATTGGCATTAACCATAGACCCTTGCCCCGGAGAAATGAATCAATACTTTCTACTCGAGCTCCATCATGGACTATTTCCATTACAACCCAATGGGGTTTCTAGCTAAACAGAATAAATGATGTCGAGTCAAGAGCACTTTCATTCTTTCTTATATAAAATGGTGGATGTAAAAATCCACAATGGATCATGTCTTTCAAGTCGCACGTTGCTTTCTACCACATCGTTTCAAACGAAGTTTTACCATAACATTTCTCTAATTTGGAACCGGTATGAAATTGATTCAATATTCAATTATGGAATCGTGAATAATCATTGGTGCATTCGCTACATAGTAATCTATCACTTTTCTTCTAGATAGATGGATAGAAATTTTTCTTTTTTCTGAAGAGGTTTTAGCACGAATTCAACGTAACCCCAATTTTATTGTATAGTATAAATGCAAGATTTATTTAATTATCAAAATTATTATATAATCAAATAAAAAAGAAAAAAGGGAATAACTTAAAATTTTTCGATTCTTATTTTATAAAATAGCTAAAAAAAGAGTTCCTATCTATATCTATCAGATAGATTAAACAATTGTTACTTTTATAGATATTCTATGTTAAATATGGTTAGATATTAAAATTTGTTCTTTGCAATTTAAGAGATCATAAAATTTTTGTTTCACAACGAAAAACTGCTCTTACTGAAATAGAACTATAGAGCAATAATAATATATACATATAGACTATGCATTTCCTAGTTTTATATATGTATTTTCATATTTTGTTTCACTTAAGATTTAGTAATCTTTCTATAAGATTTTCATAAAAGAAATAAAGGAAAAAGGAAAGTGAATAAAATGAATGAATTCCTCTATCTCAATTCTGCCCACCCCTTCCATCGATTTCTAATTATTCATTAGAGTCAAACACGAAATACCTAAAAGTTCAAATAAAAAAGATCGCGTAATTTTATTATTTATTAATGAAATTCGGACAAACAAAGATATTCAACTTAAAACGTCCCCTTTCTAATGAATTTCAATCTACTCTAAAAATTAGATAGGAATCCAAAATCATAAAAAAAAGAAATAAGCATAGCATTCTATTCAATATTAGGCATAAACATAAACAGAAAGTTGTTCACAAGAATCTTATTCTACTTATTTTTATAATTTTATAATAATAAAATTTATATTTAGAGTGGAATATGATCTGGGACGGAAGGATTCGAACCTCCGAATACCGGGATCAAAACCCGTTGCCTTACCACTTGGCCACGCCCCATTTAAATTTTTATTCGACACTACTAAAGAATAATGCTGGTATTAGTTGATCGTCAATTCTAATTCAAATATCTAATTTAGAGAATATATTCTTGCTAAGATTTTGATACGTATATATATAGAATCAAATTCAATTTATTGATCATTACATATAATTCAATTAAGATATTGTATGAAAGTCGAATTTCTTCTATTCTATTTGAGAGTGGGAGGGTTTTTGATTGGGTGAATTCAAAGACAAAGAAGAATTTTTTCTACCTTACTTTCTTCCTTTTGACTTCATATCAATAACTCAATCAAAATGAAATTATCT